GTAAATAAGAAGATTGTTTACGAATAAAAACGAATAAAAATTCCCATTCAAATACATAAGAATTGTATAGGAACCGAAATAATCTTTTATTTTCTTTTGAAAAAACGTAAATAGATTTCTTCTGAGTAATGAGAAGACTATTCAAATTATGATATTCGTGAAGAAAGAACCGCAATAAATGTAAAAAAGGAACATCTTGAATCCAGCATTGAAGAATTTGAACCAAGATTTCCATATGTATGGGATGAGGTATTAGTATATCTGAGACATAATTTAAATGTGATAATTTGTCCTCTAAAAAGGGAAAAATGGAATGAATTGATCGTAAATTATGATATTTTGGTATTTCTTTTTCTTCGAAATAAGATACTAATCGCAACGAGAATGGAATTTCTACAATAATTGCAAAACTTTCTGATATCATTTGAGAATGAAAATGAGAAAAAAAAAAATTATTGTGGTTGTATCCAACGAATCGATTTTGATTAGAATCATTAACCAAAGAAATCAAAAAGTTCTGTTGATAGATTCGAGTAATTAAACGTTTTACAAGTACTAAACTAGATTTATTGTCATAACCAAAAACTTCCACAGGTTCGTAAAAAATCGAACCATTTAACCCATGATTATGAGCAAGTGCATAAATATATTCCTGAAAGAGTAGCGGATATAGGAAGTGTTGTTGCCGAGATCTATCCTTTTCTAAATATCCTTGTAATTCTTCCATTGACTCACATTTTTTCTACTTGAAACAAAAACAGTAGGCATTTCTTGGGTTATCAAATTATACATAGTGCAATATGGTCAGAACAAGGTATGTATTATGTATAAAAAAATATATATACCCCGGAAACAGAAAGTCCAATCAACAGATCTTTTTCCTCTCCCCTTCTATCTAATGGGTTTATCCTCGTTATAATTACTAGAGGTTCAAAAATCTTTTATTTTTGCAACCCGATCGCTCTTTTGACTTTGGAACAAATTCTTTTTGTCAGCATACTGTTTCTTCTACACATTCGTTTCCAATCTATAATAGAGAATAGTTAGGATTTTTTAAAAAAGAAAAAAAAAAGAATCAAAGGACCACTCACAGGAGAACCTTTTCCCGCATCAGGCACTAATTTTTTTTAACGTCTAATTAGATCGGGTAATTATTCAAATAAAGAATAGAAGCTCGTTGCTTTTTTTTACCAGAATTTGAGCCGTAGGGCTCTATCCATTTATTCACTAAACCCAACCGTAAATGTGAATTTTTTTTGTCTTCCTCCTAAAATAAAAACAAAATTTTGGACTGATCTGGTAAGGATCGACTCCAAATTCTACTCAAAAAAAAAAATAGGAATCTAATAAGAAATTAAGAAATTCCATTTTCTTCTTATTATTACGACATGCTGTTTTTTCCATCCATTACCTTTCAGGATCAGTCGCGGTTTTATAGACTCTACCAATAGTCTGGACGAATTCGTTACTTCATCCAAATGTGTAAAAGATCATAGTCGCACTTAAAAGCCGAGTACTCTACCGTTGAGTTAGCAACCCAGATAAATATGATTTGTAGATACGATCGAAATAAAAAAAATCAATTGAATTGCACTGTACAACTACGTCAAAACATTGAACTAACAAGAAATAGAAAGGAAAGATTTTATGATCAATTCTAAACACCAAAATAGCAAAATGAATGGATCGGATTCAAAAATAAAAAACAACGGATTCCAAATAGAAATATAAAAATTTACAGACCGCCCATTTTCTCAAAATTTTTTATTTTCGTTAAGAAAATACATCTTGTATATGTATAATAGTAAATCCGGCAAACCCATCATTTGACCGAAGTAAAGGAAAAACCAATTAGGGGTCGGAATAAACGGATCCGCTTATCTACGATCGAATTATATTTGTTCGATACAACATTGTCAATATGAATGGAAAACAAATTCAATTAAATTAATACTTAATTAAGTATTGTATAATTAATTAAGTATTGTATTTAAGTATTAAGTAAATCAAATAAGAATTCGTGTTGGATTGGCACAACATAAATAAGAAATTTAGATGAAAAAAAAATAAGGAAAAGGTAGAGAAAAAGTATGAATACAACAAGAAAAGAGCAAATTTTGAGTAACTAATTGCCCAAAATAGATACTAGTTACCTTTTCTTGTTTATTTATTATTAATTATTATTAAAAGAAATTTTGTTTTTTTTTCTTTATGAAGGTCTTTCTTTAACTTTAAAATAATTCTGCCTTCCTTAAAATATAATGAACAGTTCCTGTAGGTTGAGCACCTTTTTCAAGGAAATAACGAATGGCAGGAACATTTAAATAAGTTTGATTCTGTATCGGATCGTAAAAACCCACTTTTTGAAGATCTCTTCCTTCTCTTCGGGATCGAACATCAATTGCAACGATTCGATAGATCGCTCATTGGGATAGATGTAGATAAATAATACCCCCCCCCCTAGAAACGTATAGGAGGCTTTCTCCTCATACGGCTCGAGAAAAAATGATTCTAATATTTCTGTATATTCTGTATATAATGGCAAATAGATCCATAAAATCATGAAGTCGACTATAATTTGAGTCGTTTTTTGTTCTTACTTACAGATACAGAAAAAAAGAAATCTCATTCGTACTCATAACTCAAGTTGGGCAATTCTGAAAAAGTGCGAAGGTAACTCTTTAGACATTTCTTGAGTCGTCTCTAACCTCTTTTGTTTGTCTCGTCTCGAATCTATTTTTCTTCTTCATTATAATAAAATTAAAGAAAATTATTGAGACAATTGAAAATAGTGTTTCCTTGTTCCGGAATCCTTTCTCTTTACTTTGTAAAATCATTAGGTTTAGACATTACTTCGGTGATCCTTATTCCTTTTCAAAATGGCAGCAACATACCTTTTGTTTTTTGTTATTTCTTTCTATGAATAATACGAAAGATTAATTCCCTTGTAATATAATACACTTTTCATTTTCATTGAAAAAGTTTTACCAATTTCAACAAATTTTACTTTTTTATTTTATTTCAAACTTGTTCGAATTTTAACCCTTCGATTTCGATATTGAGGATATATTTACAAAGTTGGTCTAACTTATTAATTGTTACTAACCCTAGATTCTTCCCCCCGATAAATGAATCAATACTTTTTGTTCGAGCTCCATTATGTACTATTCCTATTTACCAACCCAACACAAATTAGGTTCCTAGCAAGAACAGAACAAACTATGTCGATTCAAGAGCATCTTCATTCCTATAGAAAATGGTGGATGTAAGAATCCACAACGAATCATGTCCTTCAAGTCGCACGTTGCTTTCTACCACATCGTTTCAAACGAAGTTTTACCATAACATTCCTCTAATGAAATTTCGAACCGGTATGGAATTGATTCAATATGGAATCATGAATAGTCATTGGCTCAAATGAAACAGATTTCTAAAAAAGACGAATAAACGCGTTTACTTAAGTCTTATTTACATCTTCAACAGATTGTTCGGGATGATGAATCATAAAAAGGATCATCCCTTTTTTTTTCGAACACATAAATGAAAAAGTAATTAGAAAAAAAAAAAAAAAGAAAGGCCTTTACTTAATAGAATAATAGAATAGATTTTCAATTCCGGAACAAAATCAGTTATTAACCAAATATAAGCTATTCCGATGACTCGAAAAGGTCGGAAGTCTCTCTATAATATAGATTTTTCACACTTATTCAAGTACCAAGGGTTCACAAAAATGAAGATTCAAATCGTTTTTTGTTTTCGTGAGTATGGAATAGAAGAGGTTTCGTGTAAGATAAAAGTCGTTATTCTTTCTTTCATCTGAAAGAGAAAATCAGAATCAAGAATAAGAAGAATCTAATCTTTTCATATCCATCATATACAACGAACAATTGTTACTGGGAGTAATCATGGATATTTAAAGGATCACAGATCCTTTTGACTTAACCAAGGGAAGGGGCCGCTGTTACTGAAATAGAACAATACAATAATAATACATAATATCTATTATACAGCATACAGACCAATTTTGTTTTACTTCAGATTCAAGAATCTTTCCTCCAATTCCATAAAAATGGAATATATAAATTTTCATCCATCCAATCATTACATTATATTGATTTCCAATTATTCAATTGAATAAGCTAAAATACAAAAAAAGAAAATGGGATCCAGATCAATTTCTTTTTCCTATTTTTTCCTTAGAAGTTTTAAGACGAACGATGAAATGCAATTAATACAAAAAACTACGTAATCTTTAGTCTCTACATAAAGTGTGGAATTGGGATACACCATTTATTTTCTTTAGGCTTTCCTTGGGGAATGGAATAGAAAAAAGACCTTTTTTCTATTTCAATTCAGAATGCACCATGTGCGAATTCCCATTTCACGGGTATGGAACACAAGGTTTCCCTAAGTAACTAACTTCAATATGAATATGAGTATGAGCATACTCTGAATGGGAATGATCCACCCCCAATTCTTTTTTTAATTAAGAATTCAAAGAAATATCTTTATTTCTACCCGTACATTGAATTCAGAACAAAGAAGGGGTTGGGTCACACATTATATATATCCAATATCCAAGCAAGATTAAACAGAAAATTGTTAAAGAGAAGAATCTTTCGTTTCTGATGGAGACGATCTGGGACGGAAGGATTCGAACCTCCGAATAGCGGGACCAAAACCCGTTGCCTTACCGCTTGGCCACGCCCCATTTAGATTTCTATTCGACACTAATAAAGACTAATATTGGTATTGGTCATTCGTCAATCCCAGCCCAAATACATATGAAATACATTGTTGCTAGGATTCAACACATGTAAATATAGAATCACAAAAAATTCTTGATCAAATTCTTGATCATTACATAAAATTCAATTAAGATATTGTACGAAACTATAATTCCTTGTATTCTCATTTGAGAATGAAAGGAAAGATTTTTTATTTGGGAGAGTTCGAAGAAAAAGAAGGATTTTTTGACCCGCCTTTTAATTTTTCCTTCATAAAAAGAACTCAACCAAAATCAAATTTTCTAATCTACAAGAATGAAATGTTTGTTATGCTTAATATCTTTAGTTTAATCTGTATCTGTCTTAATTCCACCCTTTATTCGAGTAGTTTTTTCTTCGCTAAATTGCCCGAGGCTTATGCCTTTTTCAATCCAATCGTAGATGTTATGCCTGTCATACCTGTACTATTTTTTCTATTAGCTTTTGTTTGGCAAGCTGCTGTAAGTTTTCGATAAAATTTTGAATACTCTGAAAAATTCATGATTTATTCGAAAAAAAAAATTATAAAATAAAAATGGATAAGATCAGATAAGTTTTACATTATGAACCCTCGATTCAAAAATAGAAATTCTTGTATATTGAATTGAATGACCGCGGTGATAAATTTGGATCAACTTATTTCCTCGTTCTGACATTCCAGTAAACAAGGACTTTCTAAGAACCCACAATACCCAATATCAGAACCTTTCTTTTCTTATTACCTTATTACAAAGTAGAAAGAAATTTGTTGAAAATTACTTTTTTTTTCAAGATTCAAGAAAAGACTTCATTTTTGGGGTGTTATGCCAAAATAACGTATGTGATAAAAAATAGGCAATCTATTTCCTTTTTCTAAAAAAAATAATCTTGGAGATTGTGTAATGCTTACTCTCAAACTCTTCGTTTACACAGTAGTGATATTTTTTGTTTCTCTCTTCATCTTCGGATTCTTATCTAACGATCCGGGCCGTAATCCTGGACGTGAGGAATAAAAAATGTTGAGTTTTCTTTCTTTTTTTTTTATATATTCCATATCCCTATGATGAAAAAATAAAAGGATCCCATTTTTTCAAATTTGAAAGTCTGAAGTGATCAGAGGGAACGGAGAGAGAGGGATTCGAACCCTCGGTACAAATAACTCGTACAACGGATTAGCAATCTGCCGCTTTAGTCCACTCAGCCATCTCTCCCAATTCAAAATTGAAATTTTTTTTTATGTGATGTGAAGATTGAAACAAAAAAAACCTCGTTTTCTTTTTTTAATTATTTATTAGTAATAATTTATTATAAGATAGGATAAAGTAACGATAATAATATAAAAATAATAGAAATAATATATTATTTTAATATATTAAAATAATATATTAAAAACAAATTTTAAATTCTATAATTATATATTAAAATGGATAAGATATCTACGAATTTGATCAGTAATTCAATTTAGATAATGATTCGAAACAGAGATCTTATCCCCAATAGAATAGATATAGACAGAATCCCTTACTTCATTTCTTTGATTTTGTAAGAAAGGTTAATTCCCCCGGCCTGGTTAAGTACTGGCCGGGCCATTACATTATTTCTTTTTTTGTTCTGATAAATCATTTCATAGATCAAACAATTAAATTATGTATGATTTGATATCAAATCAAAAATTCTTTGTTGTTATTGAAGCAACAAAGAAAATGTCTATCCCCAGTCCTATGATAGAAGTGCCATTTCTTAGTAGTTAGTATTATTAATACTATACTAATAATAAGAATACTATTAATACTATAGAATATGAAAAGAATATGAAAGAATATTTTTCACATTCTTATTTAGTATTAAGTATATAAATATAAGTATTTTTTTCTCAATTTACTTAATTACTAACCGGAAAAGAACACATACATATAACAATTAATATTAAACAATATCAAATAATATTAAACAATATGAAAAATGAAACACACATATGTTATAACATATATAACATAACTCATTTACTTGTTCAAGGGACAAGCTTTATTTTATTTGAACATTTGAAATCCAATTGATCCGATTGATCCGAATTCAAATTCATAGGATCTGGCAGTTGAAGGGGAAGTTGAAAACGAAAAAAGAAATGTGGAATTCATCATTTTTATGTTATGGTCCAGCTTTAATAAATCCCTGGATTCGGAATGTCAGTTCAGTAATGACTTCCAGCAAATGAAAAGGATGACTTTTCATTTTATTTTATTTAATTATATTATTATATTTTTATTTTATTTAATTATATTATTATATTTTATTTAATTATATTATTATATTAATTAATTATATTATATATATATATAATATAAATTATATTATGTTATGAATTAGGATCAAGTATGATCAAGTCAAGTTTTATTTAAATAAGCTGCTTTCTATTCTTCGCCTATTTTTTTCAAGTACCTCCAGCGGGACGAAGTGCCAACACTAGAATTGTCATGAGTCTGATGCTATCTTAATTGTATCTCATTCCTTTGCTCATTCCTTTGTTCGACAAAAGGTTCATTCATATATAATAATGGAGATATGTAGCGGGTATAGTTTAGTGGTAAAAGTGCGATTCGTTCGATTAATAACTTAAATAGTTAAGGGATCTTTCGGTTTTTTCATATTCCGATCAAGATCAAAAAAAAACTTTATTTCTTAAATTTAAAAGGTTTAATCCTTTTTCCCTCAATAGCATATTTGAGGAAGACTATACATTCTCACGATTTATATC